ATATCACGGCCAATTCCTCAGAAGATTCTTCCACAATGGACTCTGATAAGTGAGATTTCGAGTCAATGTTTACAGAATCTTCTTCTGTCCGAAGAAATGATTCATCGAAATAATGAGTCACCCGTTCCATTGATATGGGCACATCTGAGATCAACAAATGCTCGGGAGTTCCTCTATTCCATCTTTTTCCTTCTTCTTGTTGCTGGATATCTCGTTCGTATACATCTTCTCTTTGTTTCCCGAGCCTCTAGTGAGTTACAGACAGAGTTAGAAAAGATCAAATCTTTGATGATTCCATCATACATGATGGAATTTCGAAAACTTCTGGATAGGTATCCTACATCTGAACTGAATCCTTTCTGGTTAAAGAATCTCTTTCTAGTTGTTCTGGAACAATTAGGAGATTCTCTGGAAGAAATACGGGGTTCTGCTTCTGGTGGCAACATGCTATTGGGTGGTGGTCCCGCTTATGGGGTCAAATCAATACGTTCTAAGAAGAAATATTGGAAGATCAATCTCATCGATCTTGTAAGTATCATACCAAATCCCATCAATCGAATCATTTTTTCGAGAAATACGAGACATCTAAGTCGTACAAGTAAAGAGATCTATTCATTGATAAGAAAAAGAAAAAACGTGAATGGTGATTGGATTGATGATAAAATAGAATTCTGGATCGCGAACAGTGATTCGATTGATGATGAAGAAAGAGAATTCTTGGTTCAGTTCTCCACCTTAACGACAGAAAAAAGGATTGATCAAATTCTATTGAGTCTGACTCATAGTGATCATTTATCAAAGAATGACTCTGGTTATCAAATGATTGAACAACCGGGATCAATTTCCTTACGATACTTAGTTGACATTCATCAAAAGGATCTAATGAATTATGAGTTCAATAGATCCTGTTTAGCAGAAAGACGGATATTCCTTGCTCATTATCATACAATCACTTATTCACAAACCTTGTGTGGGGCTAATATTTTTCATTCCCCATCTCCTCATGGAAAACCCTTTTCGCTCCGCTTAGCCCTATCCCCTTCTAGAGGTATTTTAGTGATAGGTTCTATAGGAACTGGACGATCCTGTTTGGTCAAATACCTAGCGACAAACTCCTATGTTCCTTTCATTACGGTATTTCCGAACAAGTTCCTGGATGACAAGCCTAAAGGTTATCCTATTGATGATATCGATATTGATGATAGTGACGATATTGATGATAGTAATGATAGTAATGATGACCTTGATATTGATACGGAGCTGCTAACTATGACGAATGTGCTAACTATGTATATGACGACGAAAATAGACCGATTTGATATCACCCTTCAATTCGAATTAGCAAAAGCAATGTCTCCTTGCATAATATGGATTCCAAACATTCATGATCTGCATGTGAATGAGTCGAATTACTTATCCCTCGATCTATTAGAGAACTATCTCTCCAGGGATTGTGAAAGATGTTCCACTGGAAAGATTCTTATTATTGCTTCGACTCATATTCCCCAAAAAGTGGATCCCGCTCTAATAGCTCCAAATAAATTCAATACATGCATTAAGATACGAAGGCTTCTTCTTCCACAACAACGAAAGCACTTTTTCATTCTTTCATATACTAGAGGATTTCACTTGGAAAAGAAGATGTTCCATACTAACGGATTCGGGTCCATAACCATGGGTTCCAATGCGCGAGATCTTGTAGCACTTATCAATGAGGCCCTATCAATTAGTATTACACAGAAGAAATCCATTATAGAAACTAATACAATTAGATCAGCTCTTCATAGAAAAACTTGGGATTTTCGATCCCAGATAAGATCGGTTCAGGATCATGGGATCCTTTTCTATCAGATAGGAAGGGCTGTTACACAAAATGTACTTCTAAGTAATTGCCCCATAGATCCTATATCTATCTATATGAAGAAGAAATCATGTAAGGGAGGGGATTCTTATTTGTACAAATGGTACTTCGAACTTGGAACGAGCATGAAGAAATTAACGATACTTCTTTATCTTTTGAGTTGTTCTGCCGGATCGGTCGCTCAAGATCTTTGGTCTTCATCCAGACACGATGAAAAAAATTGGATCACTTCTTATGGATTCGTCGAGAACGATTCTGATCTAGTTCATGGCCTATTACTATTATTACTATTAGAAGTAGAAGGCGCTCTGGCTCTGGCGGGATCCTCACGGACAGAAAAATCTTGCAGTCAGTTTGATAATAATCGAGTGACATTACTTCTTCGGTCCGAACCAAGGAATCAGTTAGATATGATGCAAAATGGATCTTGTTCTATCGTTGATCAGAGATTTCTATATGAAAAATACGAATCGGAGTTTGAAGAAGGGGAAGGGGCCCTCGATCCGCAACAGATAGAGGAGGATTTATTCAATCACATAGTTTGGGCTCCTAGAATATGGCGATTTGATTGTATCGAAAGGCCCACTGAATTGGGATTTCCCTATTGGACTGGGTCATTTCGGGGCAAATGGATCATTT